GTCGAATAGCTCCACATATAGTTCCTCTAACCATATTTTCTAAACGAACCAGGGCCAATCCAAATTGATCTTGTAATAGATCTGCTACGGAACGAATACGTTTATTTTTCAAATGATTTATATCGTCAAGTACGCCCATTCCAAATTTCATTCCAATCAAATGATCCGCAGCTGTCAATATATCTCGTGGTAATAAAAATGTATTGTTCTGAGGTATATCAAGATTAAGCTTTTGGTTCATATTTCGTCGACCAATCCTTCCCAATTCACACCTTTGTTGAAAAAATTTTTTTTGTAATTCTTTACATAAAGATTCAGAAAATACTGGATCTCCACCAACACAAGCAAATTGTCGATAAAATTCTAAAATGGCATTTTCTTTTGACCCGATTTTTTTTTTATCCTTGTCATTTAGGAAAGACACGAAAATTTCAGGATAACAAACATTCTCTAGAATTTCGCTTAAATTCGAACCCATAGCTGATGATAGAACTAGAATAGATATTTTCTGTTTCCTACTTACACGAGCCCATATCCTTGCTTTTCTATCAATCTCTAATTCTAATCTCCCCCCCCAATCTGATATTATAGTGCCTGTATACACCGAAATTCCGTTAGGGTCCAATTCTGAACGATAATAGATACCGGGACTTTGCAATATTTGATTGATTACAATTCGGTATATTCCATTTACTATAAAAGTTCCCAGAGAATTCATTAGAGGAATATTTCCAATAAAAATAGTTTGTTCTTGTATGTTCCGACAACTTTTCCAAATTAATCCCGCGGATACATATAATTCAGCAGAATATGTAAGCGATTCATATACAGCATCTTTTTCGTTTATAAAGGGTTCTAATAATTGATATGTTTCTACAAATAATTGAAATTCAATTTCTTGATCTGTATCCTCAATTTTTGGAAACTTAAAAAGCCCCTCTGTTAAGCCCTGATCAATGAATCTACAAAACCCTTCAAATTGTATCTGATTCAATCCAGGTAGTGTAGACATTCCTTCATTTTCACTCTCAAGCATTTTTAACTTCCCCGTGAATTTTATAGAAAAATATTCCATGATTTGTTGTCATTCTTCATCAAATCACATGAATCAATTTAGTAATAATGGAATTTCTGTTCTTTTTACTGAATTACATGAAATTTTACCTAACTCCGTGTATGAAATACTTATTATGAAAAGAGGAATAAATAAAATCGAATTTTACACTCAACTTCGAAGGAAGGAATTTGCAACAAAACAAACAGATAGAATCGAAATTCTAATCTAAAAATGGAAATGAATTGAAAAATTCGACCTGGATTTTAAGGTTTTTAAGGAATATCCAAAAAAATAGATTCCATTTCTATCATTATTATAATATTACATATTCCAATTCAATCGGATACCAGAAAAAAATGAATTCGGGATTTGTTTTGCTCAATGAGATAAGGATCTAATCTAATAATCCGAAACAATATAGAATTCATTTTTTTGAAACTTAACCTTTTTTTATTGTTCAAAAAAGAATTAGAAAAAGAGGAGAAACATTTTTAACTTTTTGGGGAGAATACGATTAGAGTGTGTAATAAGACTTGTATGTATTAATATAGATCTAACTCTAGCTATAGTTAGCTATCTATATCTATATATAGATAGATAGAATAGATAGATCTATGTCTAACTTTATTGCAGTCATATCCGTTCGGAACAACACATAACACGTCGTGTTAATTTTTTTCTATTCAATCTATTTAATAGAAAAAATTGAAAAAAAGGAGGGGCGCCTGAATTTTTTGAGAATTCCATATCCGTATAGTATAGGTATTATATATAGATAAGATACCCGATTAGATAATACCTGTGTAACAATTCAAATTTATGTTCTAGGGTTTACATATACTGACAGTTGCTGTTATAATTGGAATAGAGAAAGTTTTTTCAATAAAAAAAAAGAAAGAAATATTGGTTATGTATCAATTTTTTTTCTTATCTCACTAAGTATCTTATTAAGAAAAAAAATGGATATTCAAATATTCAAGAATTATTCATAAATTAATAGTTAACGGTTGCAATTTGTCCCGAGATTTTTTCTTTTGTAACAGAAGGTGTAAGCTTGTTTTTTTATTTCATGTTTTTTGATTTCAATAAAAAAAGGGGGGATATTCTCATATATTTCATATATAAATATATACTGGCGGCATGGCCGAGTGGTAAGGCGGGGGACTGCAAATCCTTTTTCCCCAGTTCAAATCCGGGTGTCGCCTGATCGACAAGAGATTTGAAATATTGTATTACATTTTTTTATTTTTATAGAAAACTTTTTTTCCAACAGAGGCAATCGAGGGAAAAGGAGTCTTGAGACTTGGTAATCTATCTTAAATCTTTTTTTTTATTTACTTAATGAAATAGGGATAAAACATAAGTTTGATTATTCCTACCTTTAGTAACATTTATTTCCTTAAAACTTCCTTGGAAGTTTCCGTATATTTGGAAGTTTCCGTA